ACCCATAGAAAAAATATTCATTGAAGGAAGATATCGATATAAGTGGACCAAAGGCGAATTTTTGGCAAAAGATCTTTTCGATCTCTTTCCTTTTTTTTACAATTCTCTGTTCAATAGCCTAATCTTTTTTGCTATTACTCTAAATCGTATATAGTGTAGGTATAGATATTGTTTTTTCGAAGTCGATTAGTTTGAGCCGCGCCTATATTGCCTTCGTCGAAGCTAAAAAAAGACTCTTTCGAAAACTAGTCAATGGTGGCCCTCCATGGATTCACCTATATAAGCCGCGGCTAAAGTTGCAAAAATAAGAGCTTGGATACCACTTGTAAATAATCCAAGGAACATGACAGGGATAGGAACCACTAAAGGTACTAACGAAACAAGAACAACAACTACTAATTCATCAGCTAATATATTTCCAAACAGGCGAAAACTAAGTGATAAGGGCTTTGTGAAATCTTCTAAGATGTTAATAGGTAAAAGGATTGGAGTTGGTTGAATATATTTCCCGAAATAAGCTAACCCTTTTTTAGTAAGACCCGCATAGAAATATGCCACTGACGTGAGTAAAGCCAAAGCAACCGTAGTATTTATATCATTCGTGGGTGCGGCTAACTCCCCGTGAGGTAATTGTATGATTTTCCAAGGTAAAAGAGCGCCCGACCAATTAGAAACAAAAATAAAGAGAAACATAGTTCCAATAAAAGGAACCCAAGGACCGTATTCTTCTCCAATTTGAGTTTGACTCACATCTCGAATGAATTCAAGGACATATTCGAAGAAATTCTGAACGCCGGTCGGAATGGTTTGTGGTTTCCGAACAGCTAGCGCAGCGGAACCTAATAAGATAGCAATTACAACCCACGAAGTAATCAGTACTTGGCCGTGAACTTGGAAACCCCCGATTTTCCAATAGAAATGTTGGCCTACTTCCACACCGGATATCTCGTATAACCCTTTTAGTATGTTGGTGGAACCTGATAAAAGATTCATATTGCTCTCGGACAAAAAGAAAACTTTAAACGAAATTATTTTGATTCAACCATCTTTTTCTTGACTTAACTACTTGAATCGTATATTTGGAATACCAACTAATCACACTCTATAGCCCAGTTCTTTTTATCTCGTTTTTGAGATTCAGAAATAGTAAGCGATTCGATAAATCTATGAGGGTTTCGAAACGACATAAGTTCTTTTTCTTCTTATTAATTACGGATTTCTTAGAGACTCAGAACGGCCCTCACGAATTGCGAATACTAATTTGTTAAGAATAAATCGGAGGGAAGAGATAGAATCATCATTCGCTGGAATCGAAATATCTGCGAGATTGGGGTCACAATTTGTATCGATTAAACAAATTGTTGGAATTCCTAAAGTGATACATTCCCGAAGGGCCGTATATTCTTCGTGCTGATCAACAATGATTACAATATCGGGTAAGTCTGTCATATATTTAATCCCGCCAAGATATCTTTGCAAGTGAGATAATTGTCTTTTCAAGATGGCCGCATCTCTTTTCGGAAGACGCTCCAATCTTCCTGTTTTTTGTTTGGTTCTCAAGTCTCTAAACTTCTGAAGTCTCGTTTCTGTAGTCGACCAATTCGTTAACATCCCGCTGAGCCATTTTTTATTAACATAATGACACCGAGCCCTTATTGCAGCCCGTAATACTGAATCAGCTGCTTTTTTTTTAGTGCCAACAATTAAGAATTGTTTTTTCCTACTGGCTGCATCAAAAACCAAATCACAAGTTTCTGATAAAAAACGAGCCGTTTTAATAAGATTTGTAATATGCCTACCTTTACGCTTTGCAGAGATATAAGGTGCCATTTTAGGATTCCATTTTCGAATATCATGGCCAAAATGAACTCCCGCTTCCATCATCTCTTCCAAATTTATGTTCCAATATCTTCTTGTCATTTCTCCCCACACTCCTCCCTCTTTTTGTTTTTTGAAAAAAAAAAACAAAAAGAGACGAGGTACCCTGAAAAAAAAAATTGTTCCGATGGAACCTTCCCTTCTACCAGAGATTGGCCCGAAAGACAGGGCCAAGCCATTCTTCTTTTCTATTCATTATTATTTTTATTACTCTTACCAAATCAAATGACTGGATCAAATCCACATATAGATCCTTTTTAAATCAAAAGGGTGAATCTGCTCTTAGGAATCATTAAATACTAGAAATGATTGTTCTGATGTATCGTGGAAATTCTTTGAAAGGAAAGAATCGAATAAGGTTTTGTGGTGAAATAAAATATCTCTCATTTCCCCCTCGAATAGATTCTTCTCTTTTATTTCCAAGGGAAGATGCTTATGTTGCCTTGGAGGGTGCACTAATCCTTTGCCTTTGAATCCAGTACCAACCGGTATCATTCCGCCCAGAACAACGTTCTCTTTCAGGCCTTTCAACCAATCGATACGACCCCGGAGAGCCGCTTTTGCTAAAACTCGAGCAGTTTCCTGAAAACTCGCTTCAGATATGAAACTTTGAGTATTCAGAGACGCTCTGGTTATTCCCAATAAGACAGCTCGGTAACAGATCGCTTCTTCCAAAGCGCGTCCCATTCGTTCCGCTCGCAACAATCCAACGAGTTCTCCGGGTAAAAAAACATTAGACAGTCCATCTTCTGAAACCAACACTTTGGAGGTTATTTGACGGACAATAATTTCGATATGCCTATTATGTATCTCCACGCCCTGGGATCGATAAACCTTTTGGATCTTATTAACTAAAGAGATACGACTTTGCACTATAGTTAGCTCAGCACCAATCAAGAATCCCCAAGGAATTCCAAGAATTCTTATTATACATTTGTTCCAACCCTCCACCCTCTTTTTGAGATTCATTGATATTGAAGCAATTGAACGCACTTCTAACACCTGTTCCACTTTTGGAAGACCTTGCGTTATATCACCAGATCTTGATTTTTCATAGATAAATGTAACTAATGTATCTCCTTTAGAAAGCATTTTCCCATAATGACCATGCACAGTTGCCCCGGGGGTAGCCAAAAAAGGCTTAGCTGATCGTATTATTACAGAGTCAACTTGAACAATTAGAACTTGACCCGATTTTAGATGCGGTCCTTTTTTGGCTATCCGTACATTGTCACAAATAAACTGCCCAAGACTAATGATTGTAGATGACTTTTCACAACAAGTGTAATGCAAAAAATCCCAATTTAAATAAAATGGATTCAAAATGATGTTCTTGCACGGATCGGGCTTCACAATTTTCCCATTTTCATCCATTAAAAAATATTGAAGTACTTGAAAAGTCGGTTTCAAATTGTCAAGTTGGAAATTGTTAGTTACCAAGATCTGATTAGAAGTTATTAAATGTGAAAATGAATCAAAATTCGCAATTTGAAGACCTGTTCCTAAAGGACCCAACAATTTACTAGTTGAAATTAGGGGGTCCTTGTGACTGAATTTTTTTATCACATCGGGAGACTTTACATCGTTGAATGGACCTAGTCGCGAACAAGAACAATTGGATGCTGACAAAATTATCAAAGATTGGCATTCCTTATTTTGATTCAACAACGTATGGATAGTTCCTTGATGTTGGGTAAGGGATTCTCGAATCCTTGCTCTGGAATAGGAATAAATGGAAGAAAAGGGGTTGATCCTGGTGCGATCTAATTCACTCTCGGAGATCAACCCTGAACCCGATAGATCATTCCTTTTGATAGTATACGAAATAGGCGATTTTGCTAAGTCGATTCTTAGAAAATCTTGAATCAAACCATTTGTCCTTATTTCAACAAAGGAAGCACGGGCCTCGTCGCTAGAAGAACTTTTTTTGTCTTGGTCCCAATTCAATACTAAACAAGTCCGAACTAATTGAATACCTGTCTCCGAACTTGCCCGAATTAGCGTGCCGTTTCCATAAAAGATATAATTGACAATTTGAAGTTGTACATTATCCCTTTCTTGCAGTATATCCGGGGGTAAAAGTCTTACTAAATTTATCCCGTCCGTTATTTCATATGTGATTACAGGTCGGACTAAAACAAAATAGTTTCTCTTGGTAAGTGTGAGCCGTTGGATATAGAGCCATTTTTTTTTGTCTTCCTTGGAATTTCTCTTTCCTGTTCTTGGTGGTATCAAAACGCCACTATGTTGGGAGATCTTTGCTGTCTTTCCAGGAAAATGGATATTTCCAGAAAAGATTCTAAGTTCAATTCTTTTTTTTTTTCTCTCCACTCGGACTAACCCGCCTACTCGGCTTCTTGTCTTTAAAGTGATTGGTGTATCTCCTCCAATAATACTATTGTTTCGTACCAGTATCGAAGAAGATTCGGGTAAGAGATGCACTTCCTCGGGAATAAAAAAAAATCGATCGACTTTTTTGGGGTCTTTTGGCTTTAATTCCGTGACTCCCCCATACTCAATGAAATCCTCTTTTTTGACGATTGACTGCATTTCGAGTGTTTCATATTTAGTAATTCCCGAGTGCTTTCTTCTATATTGCGGATCATCGAAATATGCAAGAATACTGTTTTTACGGAAAATCCCATTGATCGGTATTTCAATTGAGATCCCCAAAGAGGGTGTTAGTTCGTTCTCGCGTTCTTGAATCGCTTGGAGTGGGATGATGAATCTATTTCTTCGCCGCTTTGCCAATAAATCAGAATTCTCGTCGAGAATGGCCGTATATCTGAGATTACAAAGACCCGTTATGATTCGATTACGTTCTGAAGAATTAGGAATCCCACCCCCCCTTTTCCCAGAACACTCCAACCCAAAGAATTTGGGTCTCGCTTGATTAGTAGTTTCTGAGGGGTTAGAAATGGATCTTCGTTTGCCAGAAAGAGAATGGGCGTTCATTTGATCTTGATCCTTGTGAATCGAAAGGGAGACGAGACTGGATCTCCATGGCTCCCCTAATAATATCCATAAATGACTTGTTTTTGGTAAGAGATGAACATTCCCATATGTAAATTCCGATGCATGATATACATCGGTATTCCAATGCATTTCGCCCTCTGAATCAG